ATTAGATAGGTGTAAAAAAGGAAAGAGATCGAAAAGATCTTTTTCCTAAAGTTCTCTTTCGTCTACTTAATATCATACCTCTCCTCAACCAATATTCGATTTCTATCTCATTATTCAATAGTTCAAGTTCAATATTCAAATAAAAAAAGAATTAGAATATTCAATATGAATGCCTGTATTTAGGACGTGTGATTAAATATTAATATTAAATAAAAGAATTAAATAAAAAAAAAGGGCGAAGGATTCCCATTTCAGTTGTTTTATTCAACGATTGACCAAACGAAAAAAATAATACAATAAATAACAAATTGTATGAACTTAGATCAATCAAATAATAATATTTCTATGCAATGATTTGGACTAACCAATTTGTCCATTTAGATTGGATACATTGGAATAATGATAAAGAAAAAAAAAAAAAAAAAGAATTTACACAAAAACCTAATTCATAAAAAATGGGTTGGTTTGGAGAGGGTAGGTATATGTAATTGAATGGCTATAAACTATAAATAAGTCAACTCTTGTAGATATTTCGATAATTGATTCTCGAATTCGATTGAATCTAAGATGAATGCTTGGTTTACGTTATGGAAGAAAGACACGTATATGTGATATTAGATATTGACTGATTCTATATGAACTAAAGAGATATTTTATTTGCCACCCGCCTCCTATGAATTTTGGCAGGGATTCTAATAACAATAGAAGCCCTTCCCTTTCCGTCTCCTTGTGACTGTGAATTGACTAAATAAATAGATGAAATTCAGAAAAGAGTGGACGAAAATAAGAGTTCGGAACCAAGAAATGGAAGATCGAAAGTCGTCTGGATTCACAAAGACTATGTGGATAGAAACAGAAACTAAAAAAAATAGCTTGAATTATTCACTAATACTATTACTTCATAATTTAACTCGAAGTTCTTAGTTACTTCGAAATGCTAGCGACGGAATTATTAAGTCATAATTCGTTGGTTGATTGTATCATTAACCATTTCTTTTTTTGGTACGAGGGAACTTATCATGAATCCACTGATTTCTGCCGCTTCCGTTATTGCTGCTGGGTTGGCTGTAGGGCTTGCTTCTATTGGGCCCGGAGTTGGGCAAGGGACTGCTGCGGGTCAAGCTGTAGAGGGTATCGCGAGACAGCCTGAGGCAGAGGGAAAAATACGAGGTACTCTATTGCTTAGTCTAGCTTTTATGGAAGCTTTAACAATTTATGGACTGGTTGTAGCATTAGCGCTTTTGTTTGCGAATCCTTTTGTTTAATATGAAAAATCCCTACTTTATTGCCTTGAACTAATTCTTTCCTTTTTCTAATTCTATTAAGATTTCACTCCTACACTTACTTATTCGTTGACAAAATAACCTGTGGGAAGGTTTTATTTCTGGATGAGAGATTAGTATACCCATTCCCTTTCATCCTTCCCCTTCGGAGTCCAGGGGAAACTAAGGATTGCCACAAGGGGGATAGTTCACATAAATAAAATACTTCTTTTAATTTAAAATAGGAAATAAATAAAAAAAAGGGGCGAAGTGATACAAAAAGAACTCTATTCGATTTTTTAGTCTATCTATTTAGTCTATAGGAGATCATATGAAAAATGTAACCGATTCTTTCGTTTCTTTGGGCTATTGGCCATCTGCCGGGAGTTTCGGGTTTAATACCGATATTTTTTCAACAAATCTAATAAATCTAAGTGTAGTGCTTGGTGTATTGATCTTTTTTGGAAAGGGAGTGTGTGCGGGTTGTTTATTTCAAGAATATGTTGGATCCACCCAGCTGTACCTTTTTCGTTATAACTAGAAAGGTGCACGATCTCACGAATGACTTCGGAATAAATTAAGAGATTATGGATAAGAACCATAGCATTTCGTGATTCATTGGTAATTTTTTTTGATTCTCTATCAACCAATAATGTGTGGCCATTAATATGAATATGGTTAAAGCAAACTGTTTGAAGTCTAGATGCGGCGCGGTACTCTTTCACCCTCTATGTTAATATGGAGATGGTTCAAAATGAATATTTTATGGATAGAGAACACTCCTATTCATAAATCATAAAATGGGTTTGAACCGTTATTGTTATTGTAAAAATGGGTATTTCCCCCTTTTATCCAATGCTGAATCGACGACCTATGTAGAAGTAAGAAGAGTTTTTTGGATTTGAAGAAAAAAAAGAAACAACTTTGTTGACAATTACATATTTTTGTCAGAAGAGTCCTCTGAATATTTTGATTTGGCATTTGTTTATATATTTTTTTGCATATGAAAATATGAACAAACAAAGAAGAGAGGATAGACTCATTACATTTATAAAAAGATATTATAATTTTTCTTAAGTAATTGAGTAGGAGAGCCAAATGAGTCGAAAGATTCATGTTTGGTTCGGGAAGGGATTATGCAAGCTTTGGAATAAATGTAAAGATAATCCACTTTCATTAAGCGATTTATTAGATAATCGAAAACGGAGAATCTTGAATACTATTAGAAACTCAGAAGA